TCGAACTTTCGATTGATCCAGGGACTTGGAATCCTATGGATGAAGACATGGTTTCTCTGGATCCTATTGAATTTCATTCCGAGGAAGAACCTTATAAAGATCGTATTGATTCTTATCAAAGAAAGACAGGCTTAACTGAAGCTGTTCAAACAGGCACAGGTCGACTAAACGGTATTCCCATAGCAATTGGAGTTATGGATTTTCAGTTTATGGGGGGTAGTATGGGATCCGTAGTAGGCGAGAAAATCACCCGTTTAATCGAGTATGCTACCAAAAAATTATTACCTCTTATTCTAGTATGTGCTTCGGGAGGAGCACGTATGCAAGAAGGAAGTTTGAGCTTAATGCAAATGGCTAAAATATCTGCTGCTTTGTATGATTATCAATCCCATAAAAAGTTATTCTATGTATCAATCCTTACATCTCCCACTACTGGTGGGGTGACGGCTAGTTTTGGAATGCTGGGCGATATCATTATCGCCGAACCTAATGCATACATTGCATTCGCAGGTAAAAGAGTAATTGAACAAACATTGAATAAGACAGTGCCCGAGGGTTCACAAGTGGCTGAATATTTATTCCATAAGGGCTTATTCGATTCAATCGTACCACGTAATCCTTTAAAGGGTGTTCTGAGTGAGTTATTTAGGCTTCACTCCTTTTTTCCTTGGAAGTAAAATTCAATTAAGCGGAGCCTAAATTCATTTCTTTTTTAGTTCCTTTTTTTCTTTGTAGCGAGCAAAACTAATAAATAGTTTATCGGAATCAAAGTCAAAATCCATTTTTTTTTTTCGGCTATAATTCGAATTCATTCTTATTAGAATTTTTTTTCTTTTTTTTTTTTATACAGAATTCTCAAAAAAATTCTTTATTTTTTAAGGGTCTTCCTGATTAGGGGTCGGGAAAGAAACCTCTTTTAACAACATAAATAAAAAAGAAAATGATTTTTTCTGCGAAATTCAAATTAGGCAAGAAAAAGAAACCGAAGGTCGTCTTTCCTTCTTGTTGCGTCTGTATCGCAAATTCAAATAGAGAAAATATCGATATAGAGTATCTTTTCTTTCTACTCGAATCTTCCCATAAGTCCCTATTTTTTTCCTAAGAACCGGTGTTGTTGGATTGAATTCAAAATTATAACGGAATAATTACGAAATTCAATTTGGAAGAAACTCTTTATTTCTATTTTGATATTAATTTTAACTCTAAATAAAAAAAATTAAATATCAAAATTGGGATTGAATTGAATTTTCAGACAAGACTGGATTATCATCCATATATTTATATCCTTCATATTGAAAGAGAAATAAGATAATAAAGACGAATAACTTTCATTTCGTTAATTATCTATTGCTTGACACTTATTACTAAATTCAGTCAATTTTCAATTGAATTAATATTATATTGAATTAATTTCTATTTAATCTCGTGAATTTCTCTATTTTCTATTTCATTTTGATTTCTAGTTGATAATAATAGATAATAATATATATATAGAATTTTTTTTCTATTCTATTATTTCTATTATATAGAATACTCACTTCAATATACTAATTAGTATAGAATACTAATAAGAATTAGTATAAGATATGTTTATAGTAATAACAGGTCTAAATATTCAATCGAGGTACCCATTCTATGACAACTCTCAATAGCTTACCCTCTATTTTTGTGCCGTTAGTAGGACTAGTATTTCCGGCAATTGCAATGGCTTCTTTATTTCTTCATGTGCAAAAAAACAAGATTTATTAGATCTGATGGGTCATTCATTTTTTTTTTTTCAAGACTTAGATATAGCTTGTGCATTTAGTAAAGTATGTTATGGTATAACATAGGGTCATAAATGAAGCAGCTCTCATATATCCGTAAATAGATGCTTGAAATATCCAATATAGGGAAATCAATTTGGAATTATTTCCAAATAGATTGGAATCGAGGCAGATGCCTGAAACGGAAAGTCGATCTATCTATATATATATGTAGATATTTCTAGAAGATCTTAAAAAAGGGATATTCTTTTATTTTAGACCTAACCCATTCGACGAATTACTCCGATTTTTCCTAAAGAAAAGGGTTACACGCGAATGGCACTAGTTGATGAGAGTTACTTCGGAAACAAAAAGTTTCTCCATTCCAATTAAAAAAAAAATGCAACTAGATCTAATATGAGTTGGCGATCCGAACATATATGGATAGAACGTATAGTGGGGTCTCGAAAACTAAGTAATTTCTTCTGGGCCTTGATCCTTTTTTTAGGTTCATTAGGATTCGTCTTAGTTGGAACTTCCGGCTATCTCGGTAAGAATTTTATATCTTTAGTTCCATATCAGCAAATCCTTTTTTTTCCACAAGGGATCGTGATGTCCTTCTACGGGATCGCGGGTCTCTTTATTAGTTCCTATTTGTGGTGCACAATTTCGTGGAATGTGGGGAGTGGCTATGATCGATTCGATCTAAAAGAAGGAATAGTGTGTATTTTTCGTTGGGGATTTCCTGGGAAAAAGCGTCGCATCTTCCTACGATTCCGTATAAAGGATATTCAGGCGATCAGAATAGAAGTTAAAGAAGGCATTTATCCTCGTCGTATCCTTTATATGGAAATCAAAGGACAGGGAGCCATTCCATTGACGCGTACTGATGAGAATTTGACCCTGGGTGAAATTGAGCAAAAAGCTGCCGAATTGGCCTATTTTTTGCGCGTACCAATTGAAGTATTTTGAAATGAAATAGCAAATATTTCTATAAATAAAAAAAGGAATAGATTCCGGGGTTCGATGCCTTAGAATAGAACTTATGCTTGATAAAAATAGTCGATCATAGCGCCTAGATTCGAAGAATGAGGCGAGTTCATTAGCAATTCAAAGATGAAAAAATGGAAAAAAAGAAAGCATTTCCCCCTTTTCTTTCTGTTATATCTATAGTATTTTTGCCTTGGTGGATTTCTCTTTCATTTAAGAAAAGTGTTGAATCTTGGGTTACTGATTGGTGGAATACTACGCAATCCGAAACTTTTTTGACTAATATTCAAGAAAAGGGTATTATCGAAAAATTCATCGAATTAGAAGAACTCTTACTATTGGACGAAATAATAAAAGAATACCCGGAAATAGGGCTGCAAAGGGCTCCTATAGGAATCCACAAAGAAACGATCCAATTGATAAAGATAAACAATGAGGATCATATCCATATTATTTTGCGCTTATCGACAAATATAATCTGTTTCATTATTTTAAGTGCTTATTCAATTCTAGGTAATAAAGAACTTCTTATTCTTAACTCTTGGGTTCAAGAATTTCTATATAATTTAAGTGACACAATAAAAGCTTTTTCTATTCTTTTATTAACTGATTTGTGTATCGGATTCCATTCGACCCATGGTTGGGAACTAATAATTGGCTATGTCTACAAAGATTTTGGGTTTGTTAATAATGAGAAAATTATATCTGGCCTTGTTTCTACTTTTCCAGTCATTATAGACACAATTTTCAAATATTGGATCTTCCATTATTTAAATCGTCTATCTCCATCACTTGTAGTGATTTATCATTCAATGAATGACTGATCCAACTCGAATATTTCTGACTTTGCACATAAGCAAAGCATCTTAAGACGTACCCACTCCTTCTAACCTACGGAGATTTCCCCTCGAATATTTTATATTGGCGTAAAAGAATTGACGTAAATAGCAGAATTGTGGATAGGGAACTATCCGAGTGACCTACCTCATTTTATTGTAGAAATTTTTGGGATCAATGATTGGACTATGCAAATTCAAAATAACCTTTTTTTTTCTTGGATCACGATAAAGAAAGAAATTATTCGATCTATTTCCGTCTCGTTTATGATATATATCATCACTCAAGCATCCATCTCAAATGCATATCCCATTTTTGCTCAGCAGGGTTATGAAAATCCGCGCGAAGCAACCGGGCGTATTGTATGTGCCAATTGCCATTTAGCTAATAAGCCCGTGGATATTGAGGTTCCACAAGCAGTACTTCCTGATACTGTATTTGAAGCAGTTGTTCGAATTCCTTATGATACGCAAGTGAAACAAGTTCTTGCTAATGGAAAAAAGGGGGGGTTGAATGTGGGTGTTGTTCTGATTTTACCCGAAGGATTTGAATTAGCGCCCCCCGATCGTATTTCACCCGAGATGAAAGAAAAGATAGGCAATCTTTCTTTTCAGAGCTATCGACCCACTAAAAAAAATATTCTTGTTATAGGTCCTATTCCTGGTCAGAAATATAGTGAAATAACTTTTCCTATTCTTTCCCCGGATCCCGCTAATAATAAAGATGTTCACTTCTTAAAATATCCCATATATGTGGGGGGGAACAGAGGAAGGGGTCAAATTTATCCCGACGGGAACAAGAGTAACAATACGGTTTATAACGCTACAGCGGCTGGTAGAGTAAGTAAAATCATACGAAAAGAAAAGGGGGGATACGAAATAACTATAGCGGATACGTCAGATGGGCGTCAAGTGGTTGATATTATTCCCCCAGGGCCAGAGCTTCTCGTTTCAGAGGGCGAATCCATCAAATTTGATCAGCCATTAACGAGTAATCCTAATGTGGGTGGATTTGGTCAAGGGGATGCTGAAATAGTACTTCAAGATCCATTACGTGTCCAAGGTCTTTTGGTCTTCCTGGCATCTGTTATTTTAGCACAAATCTTTTTGGTTCTAAAGAAGAAACAGTTTGAGAAGGTTCAATTATCCGAAATGAATTTTTAGATTTGCAAATTTATCAATCTCAACTTCGTAAAGGAAAGGGAACCCAATTATTATTGGTGTTATGCATGATCAAAAATTATGAACCAATTTTTGCTTGTTTCGAAGTCATTGGGAGTTACTTATACTCTATTCCTATTCATGGTAGGAATATTTAAAAGAAGTTTTAAAGAAGTTTTTTTGACTTTATCCCTTATTTTTTTTTCCATCCAAATTGAAGCGAGTGACTCTCTTACTCTTATTATAGAATGTCTTAATAGTTTTCTATTCTAATACTACTAAAAGAGAAAATTTCATCGAATACCGAATACTAAACTTCAGATAATAAGTAAGTGCAGAATAAAAAGCGTTTATTCATCTTTTTTTCTTAGTTTATTCTTGTTGTCGTCACAAGAAAGAAAATGTGCAAAATTTTTTTCTTGTGACGACATAAAAATGGTTTTTGATCCCGTTCGTCAAAGATTACTATTCTTAATCTTAGTTTAGATTTTTTGATTTTTTTACGGATTTCTCAGAACCGTTTTGTTTCTTCTATTTCTATATTTAATTAAAATATAGATTTAGATTAGAGTAGTGAACAATCAAAAAATAGAAAATAGAGCGCAATTTTTGGAGAAATATAGAATTTACTGGGGATAGGTTTATTAGAAAAGCACGGATTTGAATAATATCTGTACTCGTCATATAGATATATTATAATTGGTTCATTTAGGAAAACAAAATCAAGTAATTTCAGTCTAACTTTGAAAGATCGATACCATCTTCCAATAATAGATGCTCAAAATCAATGAATGACATTTTCCAAACATAATTTGAATTTTCAAATTTCAATAAATAAAATATATTCTATTATGAAAGCTTAAGAACTCAAGGGATCCCTTGAGTTCTTAAGCTTTCATGTCTCCAACTCAGTTCATCCGATTATTAGATTTTTTTATATTCTTACAGAGATGAGCCCAACCCTGAGTATGAACCATAAAAGAAAATACCTAGTAAACCAATCACAAGAATACCAGTTACAGTACCTATTATCCAAAGGGGAATCCTTCCAGTAGTATCGGCCATTTATCTTGCTTCCTCCACCATTTCATCAAGTTGTCATGCTAGAGACACATACAGTCATAGATAAGTATGAGATGCGATCCTTCCGAATGAGATAAGCAAATTTCGAATTATTATTTCATATTCTATCAGTCTCTTTTCTTCTCTTACTTTTCTTTTCTTAATTGAAGAAATAATTAGAAAATAAAACAGCAAGTACGAAAATAAGCAATAACCCCCAGTATAGACTGGTACGATTCAATTCAACATTTTGTTCGTTCGGGTTTGATTGTGTCATATCTCTCTAATTTTGATTATGTTTATCGTTGGATGAACTGCATTGCTGATATTGATCCCAAAAAAGAAACGGTAGGTACAGCTAGTCCATGAACAGCTAACCATCGGACTGTAAAAATTGGATAGGTTCGATCTATAGTCATTGGTTCCTCCTAAAACTAAAAAGATCTACTAAATTCATCGAGTTGTTCCAAAGAGTCGAAACGCCCAGTTATTAATGGAATTCCTTGTCGGCTTTCTGTAAAATATTCGTTTGGGCGGGGACTTCCAAATACATCATAAGCTAAACCCGTGCTGACGAATAACCAACCCGCAATAAATAGGGAGGGTATAGTAATACTATGAATAACCCAGTATCGAATACTGGTAATAATATCGGCAAAAGAACGTTCTCCTGTGCTTCCAGACATGCTGAGCTCCGCATATTCTTGTACGATTAAAGAAAGGGGGGATCGATTCTGTAAAAGATGATATCAGTAAATGGAAATTCACTGCCGTTTCATCCTTGTGAGATCGTCAATATTGTACCAAGGGCTTTTTTCGAGTATACCGAATCAGTATAGCTATCCTTCCTCTAAGACAGCAACGCAATTTGAATCAGTATGTAAATAAAGGACTAGTAGATAATTTCTTTTTTCTTTTCCTTGTCAATGTAGAAGTATGAATTGCTGATTTGAGATGAAATTTCTTACATTTCTATAAGGTTTATTTTTCTATATTATATTATTATTGGTTTCGAACCGGAAAACTTACGATTAGGTAAAATGGGAATCCAAGGGGTTAGTTTTTATAAAAAAAATGCAGTTAAATTATCCTATTTCCACTTCCACAATTCAATTCGATGCGAAATTCAAAAATTTCCTTTTCATACCTCTAAGTTAAGCTGTAGAAAAGGTTTTCTTGAAATCTTTTTTTTTTTTTTTTCGTTTTATTTTATTCCATTTAAAGCGAATTACTTATTCGTACAGTAACAAGTAAGAGGAGTATAGAGTATTGATTAAAAAAAAATCCATTTCTCTTATTCATAATAAATTCGAAATTATATAATAAATAGATAGGCAAAAAAATCGATAAACTAGAAAAAAAAATGATAAGGATTACTGGTCTACGAATGGAATTTGACTACTTTATTTGAATTTTATTTGAATCAATTCAATTTCTTTTCATTTTTCCTTATTTATTCGTTGAGTAATGGGTTCATTCACATAATCTCTTCAAAGAAGAGAAGGGATTATAACGTCTAAATTCACTCTTTATTTTAATAAATCGATTCGATAGATAGGATAAAACAAAAGATCTAAAAAATAAAAAAGTAGATGCTCAAAATGATTAACTTATCCCCTTTTAGACTCCACTTCCCTTAGTCTTTTGTTAGTAGTGTAATGACGGATTCATGCATTAACAACTAACAATTGAACTTCTTCTTTTTCGTTTCAATTGCTATTTTTTCTTATCGTCTTATCTTCAAACTTAGGGAAATGTTTTCTAAACATATGTAGAAAAAGAACATATTTCATTTAGACCCTTCATGCTTACTATAACTAGTTATTTTGGTTTTCTACTAGCAGCTTTAACTATAACCTCAGCTCTCTTTATTAGTCTCAACAAGATACGATTGATTTGAAATTAATTGAATGAACACAACCCATAAAACTAAAAATAAATCTTTCTCTGCTACTCCGAGATTCTATAGTTCATTATCGAATGTATTTACAATTATTGGTCATTGAGATTCCCTGGCACTATCGAATTAATATTTATCGATAGATAGTACCTCTCTTTTTTCCTTTTTATTTTAAGAAAAAATTGAAATGATTGAAGTTTTTCTATTTGGAATTGTCTTAGGTCTAATTCCTATTACTTTAGCGGGATTATTTGTAACTGCATATTTACAATACAGACGTGGTGATCAGTTAGACCTTTGATTAATTAAAAGTTTTTTTTGATTGACCTCCTGTTTTCTTAAAAAAAAAATTAACAGGAGGTCAAATTCAGATTACTGTTCTGTTCAATTATTTGTATTTGCGTATAATTCTCAGATTAATCAAGCCCAGAATCACGCTCTGTAGGATTTGAACCTACGACATCGGGTTTTGGAGACCCACGTTCTACCGAACTGAACTAAGAGCGCTTTTTTATTTCTTATAAAAAGTCTTCTTATCACAATAGTTAAGAAAAACTGGAAAGAAGAGTATTTTTTTTGTCCCCCACTCTAATCTTATCTTGAATGCATAGACTATCTTAGAGAATAACATAAAAAAAATGTATGTGTGATTTGAATCGATTTAAATTGATCCCTTGTTACTTCTCATAAGACAAGTAACAGGTAGGGATGACAGGATTTGAACCTGTGACATTTTGTACCCAAAACAAACGCGCTACCCGGCTGCGCTACACCCCTTTCTTTCAATTGGTCTACATTGTCATTGTAGAGAATCCCCGTCTTGTTTTCAAAAACCTTATTCCTATTAATATAGGAACATAGACAATTTTTCTTGACATTTATTTGAGTTCTTTGAACTCATATCTACGAGAAAATCTCGTATTCATATGAATATTATTCATAGAATATATGTTATATTCTATTATTATATTATAATAAGATGCTTATATACATTGGAATATCAAACAAACTGATCGTAAAAAAGAACTCAAAAATTGAGGGAATAGAATACTGGGGGGAGGGTAAGAAAGGTACTTTTCGATTTTAAGAAAGGGAGAATCTTATCTCTTTTTTATTCTCTTAAATCAATCATGGAAATTAGGAATTCCGTGTAAAATATAAAGGAACCTCAAATACTTCCATATCCGATATGTATTACCATTAGACATTATAATAAAACATAAAGAAGGAGGATTAAAAATGCGAGATCTAAAAACCTATCTTTCCGCGGCACCGGTACTAAGTACTCTCTGGTTCGGGTCTTTAGCGGGTCTGTTGATAGAGATCAATCGTTTATTCCCAGATGCGTTGACATTTCCTTTTTTTTCATACTAGTTTAGTTAGTAACATGGGAAGGGGTGAAGAAGATTAGAGATAGAATCGAAAGATCTGTGACTAATCCCTTCCCCTCTTTTTTGAATTATCGAAAATTCAATTAGATACTTAGAGACAAAATAAAGAAAGGAGGAAAGATCAAAAAAAATGAATTCAACCTCGTCTAAATTTGAGCTCAGCGTTCAATTCGATTTCTAAAAAATAGAGTGAGAACAGAAAGGGGTCTATGAAAAAACTGGAATACAAGATAGGAAAGTGAAATAGTAATGGTGTACTATATACTGTACTTCGAATCGAATTCAATATAGCTAAATTGAATAGAGTTTTAATTCGTTCTTCCACTTAAACTTGAAAAATGAATATGAATTCTATTTAATATTTCTTACTCTATTATATTGTATTGTGATTGGAACGAAACCTTTCATAATTTCAACTTAGCAACCTTTTTTTTATTTATTTTTTCTTTCTTTTTGCTAGTCACGTCAGGATCAAAGAGTTAATTAAATCAAAAACTCAAACTAAAGGAGGTTCATGGCCAAGGGAAAAGATGCCCGAGTAACCGTTATTTTGGAATGTCGCAATTGTCTTCGAAACGGACTTAATAAGGAATCAAGGGGGATTTCCAGATATATTACTCAAAAGAATCGACACAACACGCCGAGTCGCTTGGAATTGAGAAAATTCTGTCCCTATTGTTACAAACATACGATTCACGGGGAGATAAAGAAATAAATCGACTCCAAGTTATTTTGATTTGTGTATCACTCTTATATCAGGAACAAAAAAGGACATATTCCCTATTCGAGAGACCCTATTATTCTAGATTTTAATAGTTTAGTTAACAGAATTGAATTAACTCAAAATCAAAAAAAAACCAATCTTTTTTTTTTTTAATTCAAAAATGATTTTTGATCAGATTGAAATAGTATTTTTGAGATAAGGACTAAGCAAAGTATGGAAAAATCCAAGCGACCCTTTCGGAAATCCAAACGATCTTTTCGTAGGCGTTTGCCCCCGATCCAATCGGGGGATCGAATTGATTATAGAAACATGAGTTTAATTAGTCGATTTATTAGTGAACAAGGAAAAATATTATCCAGGCGGGTGAATAGATTGACTTTAAAACAACAACGATTAATTACTATTGCTATAAAACAAGCTCGTATTTTATCTTTATTACCCTTTCTTAATAATGATAAACAATTTGAAAGAAGCGAGTCGACTGCCAGAGCTAATGGTCTTAGAATCCGAAATAAATAAAAAAAGTAGGCTTACTTTCCTCTTCAATTTGAATCAAAATTCAAATTCGAAAACTCAAATAGAGTTTGATGTTTTATTTGAAGAATTCGAGAATCCAATCAAGATTAGATTGGATTTCTCCGATCTTATCGTAAAAAAAAAACAAGAATCGGCGAAGAAGCAATCTTTTTGTATTGGATATTTATTGGACGTGTTTGGTTGCTCATTTTATTTTGTTTTATTTTGAGCGACTTTATCTTTATCATACTCATTTTTATTCTACTTTCCCGGAGTTCATTCTCCAGAAAATGGCATTTTCAATAATCGAACTTACAATTCCAATTTTTCCTTAAAATTGAATAATTTTTTTTTTTTTTTTGATGGAATTCGAAATCATATAAAGACAATTCCTATTTAATATAGCTATTTGTGCAACTATTTTACGATTAAAAAGCAACCGGTTCTTGTACAGATTGTGTAGAAAATGACTATAACTATAGGATACAAAATGCTTACGAATTACTGCATTTATCCGAGTGATCCACAAACGACGAAAATCCCTCTTTCGCTTATCTCTATCTCGATGAGACGAAACCAAAGCTCTGATTTTCTGTTGTATAATTGTTCGAGTAAGTCTCGAATGAGCTCCACGAAAGCTTGATGCAAATAAACGAATTTTTGTTCGGCGTCTGCGAGCTATATATCCTCGTGTAATTCTGGTCATTGAATAAATGAAACCTTAATGAATAACTAATGGATTTCCTTTCTTTCAGTTATTCTTTTCCAATTTCCTAGTTTAGTAATAACAACACGCATTCTTCCAATGTATAAAATAAGAATTACAATGGCTTTTGCTACTATAACCTTCCCGACCACGATTTATTTATTCCTATTCATTTCTATTTATTTGAATTTCTTTTAATAGAATATTTTTTCTGTTTTCGTTTTTTGATACTTAGTATCAATACAATTTCTTATTTTGAGTTGAATGCCTATATATAAAGGGAAATCGTGGGTTCCATCGTTTCTATGGTTCTTTCTAAAACGGTGAGGTCCTCTCTATACACCGGAGTCCTTTATTTCGACTTCATTTAATGAATACTATTGCTAACTTGTACAGTTCACATTCTTTTGCTCTACCCATGATCTAGTACAAAGTCTTTCACAATGAGATCTACCTATACAGTAACGATATTTAATTATGAAGATTTGCTGGGGTAGCTGACCCTCTTAGTCCGTTTTTCATAGTCAAATTGGGTTTTCAAAATAATAGTTGCTCGCTTAATGGATAAGCATTCGTTACCAATGAGGAATTTTTTATCATCTTCAATTTTGAAAATGGAGTGAATTCAATTTGCACCAATGCAAACCATAAATTTCATATTCAATGGAAGAATCCAATAGATCTTTTTTAGTTTGATATAGTGAACGTACGTACTTCTTTCTTCGATTTCCTTTTTTCTTCTATTTTAATTTAAATTATTAGTACTGATCTTTGATACTGGAAAAGAGGTTTCCTTCTTTCTATCAGAAATGATCTTAACGAGTCGCACATACACCCTAGTACATGTTCCTCGTCGCTGAGGACATCCCCCGAGAGCGGGGGATTTCGTGACATTTCGGATTGGCTGTCTTGTGTTTCTAATAAGTTGTTTAATAGTTGGCATGTTGAATCGGATCCATAATGAATGGGTTGGTTTAGATTGATCCTAACCGGCTAATTATGAATTACTTTCCCATGGAATAGGTGAATAAAATATTATTGAATCTGGTAATAACGAAATAAAAAAATCAAAATCGTCGATTTATTTAAACTTATTCCCCCTACTGCAATTTTGATGCTATTTTGATTTTTTATTCAACTGCTACAAGATCAACAATTCCATGAGCTTGGGCTTCCGTTGCTGACATAAAAACATCCCTTTCCATATCTTCGGATACAACCCATAAGGATTTGCCCGTTCTTTGTACATAAACCCTTGTAATGGTTTCTCGCAATTTAAGTAGTTCTTCTGCTTCTAGGATAAATTCTCCCGTTTGTGCCTCATAAAAAGAACTCGCAGGTTGATGTATCATTACCCTGATGATGGAACAAAAGGTTCTTCTATCTCGATGATGAGATGGAAAGAGATAAAGAAAAAAAGAAAGTATAGAACAACCGTACGGGCATCCTTTAGGCATTGCATACGGCTCTAGAATGGAATTCAGTTTGACCTTCCATCAAAGAATTCAATCAAAGAGATAGAAAATAGATAGAAATCATAGGGTTTATCGGATTGACATCGTCAAATGCTCCAATTACCATCCTTCCTTTCCGATTTCAGAGTAGTTAACAAAATACTATGATGGCTCCGTTGCTTTATATATTTATCTCCTCTGTGATTCAGCAATCCCAAAGTTTTTATTTCTTTTTTTTTTACTCTTTCAAAAGTATATTCATAAGTATATCAATAAATCAAAATATCGGAATTTTTAAAAAGTCCTTCGGTGGGAAAATAAAAAAAGGTTTGTGACGCTAAAATGGGTCCCGACAATAGCTAAGATAAAATGGGGAAGACCCTTTCTACTAATTTCATACTACTCTTTCGATATATAATTGAATGTTTTGAAAAAAAAAAATTCGTATATCGAATTCGATGTGCCATGCTATTATTACTTAAGTTTCCTAATTTCATAGGGCGAAGGCATAGTCTTTTTTTCGTAAAAAACTCATTGGCGCCAAGCGTGAGGGAATGCTAGACGTTTGGTAATCTCTCCACCGACGAGTATAAAAGATCCCATTGAAGCCGCTAATCCCATGCATATTGTATGGACATCAGGTTGAACAAATTGCATAGTATCATAAATAGCGACCCCCGGGGTTACCCCTCCGCCAGGAGAGTTTATAAACAAATACAAATCCTTGTTATCATTCTCTATACTCAAATAAACCATAAGACCAATCAGTTGATTCGAGATCTCGCTATCAACCTCTTGGCCTAAAAAAAGTAATCTTTCTCGATAAAGTCGGTTGATTAGGATCAAATTTGTATCCCGTAAGAGCCGTACATGCACCTTTTGATACATACGGTTCAACAAAAATTGAGAAAAAACAACTCAATGTGTAGATATTCCAGCCCTCTTTCTTTTTAAAATGAAACTATTTATATATAAATGAAACTATTTATATATATATATATTATTTATTTAGTTTTAGTTTTCAGAGCGGTTCCTTAATTCTAATAAATTCGAAAATTTCGTATATTAATGAAACGAATTTTCTTCATTTTTTCCAGAGTTCGTTTTGTACCCGTACCCCCTCAAAAAAAAATACATTAAGATTAAACATATCGAATTAACTTATCATTGATGCATTGCTTCATCGCGATTTCATTTTAATCACGATGTTCTTTTCTTGTTCCTGAATAGGCCTTTTCAATTCTTTTAGGTTTATGCTCTACTCCGAGTCAAAATCTGCCCAATTTGGATTTGTATATATAGGACAAATGCCAATAATACTACGTCTTTTTTTTTACAACTTAATATTTTTCAATTGATTTCATATCTTCTGTCAATGCAAAATATTAAACATATATTTATTTCTTTCCTCGCTGGAGTCGTTTAAAGTGAAAAGTTTGAGATTACTATTACTCTCAAATATATTGAATATTATTCAATAATAATCTTTTATTATCTATGGGTATACGTAGTAATAAATAAAAAATAGATTCAAAATGCTTTCTTTCTAAACGGAGCCTGAATACTTTACTTATGAAGACTTCATTTTAGTGTTCCAAAAAATTCAACCATAAATTATTCTAATTGCTAATATTAATTTGAATATCCCTCAAATCGAATTGCATTTCACGCTCCAAATTATTGATAATTTAATCTTTTTTGGCCGAAACATAGGATATCTCAATCGGGGGAGAGAACGGGGAAATCCCATATGACCCAATATATCTGATAAGTCGCACTATACGTCAACCCAAGAGGCATCTTCCTCTCCAGGACTTCGAAAAGGTACTTTTGGAACACCAATAGGCATAAAATGAAAAAAAAAGAATTAAGTACTATATTGGACTTTGATGTGGAAGCGTAACAATGCGTTTATTGGCTTAATAATATTGTCTTTTATCATATTTGAGTCATAAATCGATCAAAATGCTTACGATTCCGAATAGTTTTTTTGAATGATTCCGAAATATAGATACATTTGTTCATCGAAAATGGGATTAACCCCATTGCGTATTGTTCTTTATCGGGTATAGAATAGATCTGCTTCTCTTTCTTACTAGAAACCAAATTATTCCGTTTTTACTAAAAAAAAAAGAATAGAACAAATATTACTCCTTTCTTGAAGATAATTCCAAAAAGGGGAGGTTCATAGCATAGTTTTTGCTAATGCAATAAAGTTACATAGTGTCTATTTTTCATTGATAAAGGGGTATTTCCATGGGTTTACCTTGGTATCGTGTTCATACCGTCGTATTGAATGATCCCGGTCGTTTGCTTTCTGTCCATATAATGCATACAGCCTTAGTTGCTGGTTGGGCTGGTTCCATGGCTCTATATGAATTAGCCGTTTTTGATCCCTCTGATCCCGTTCTTGATCCAATGTGGAGACAAGGTATGTTTGTTATACCGTTTATGACTCGTTTAGGAATAACCAATTCATGGGGCGGTTGGGGTATTACAGGAGGAACTATAACGAATCCGGGTATTTGGAGTTACGAAGGTGTGGCCGGTGCACATATTGTGTTTTCTGGGTTGTGTTTCTTAGCGGCTATCTGGCATTGGGTGTATTGGGATTTAGAAATATTTTGTGATGAACGTACAGGAAAACCCTCTTTGGATTTGCCCAAGATTTTTGGAATTCATTTATTTCTTTCAGGGTTGGCTTGTTTTGGTTTTGGCGCATTTCATGTAACAGGATTGTACGGTCCTGGAATATGGGTGTCCGATCCTTATGGACTAACCGGAAAGGTACAACCTGTAAATCCAGCGTGGGGGGTAGAAGGTTTTGATCCTTTTATTCCGGGAGGAATAGCTTCTCATCATATTGCAGCGGGCATTTTAGGCATATTAGCAGGCCTATTTCATCTTAGTGTCCGTCCACCCCAACGCCTGTATAAAGGATTACGTATGGGAAATATTGAAACCGTGCTTTCCAGTAGTATCGCTGCTGTCTTTTTTGCAGCTTTTGTTGTTGCGGGAACTATGTGGTATGGTTCAGCAACTACCCCTATCGAATTATTTGGTCCCACCCGGTATCAATGGGATCAGGGATATTTCCAGCAAGAAATATATCGAAGAGTTGGCGCTGGATTAGCTAAAAATCAAAGTTTATCAGAAGCTTGGTCTAAAATTCCCGAAAAATTAGCTTTTTATGATTACATCGGGAATAATCCGGCAAAGGGGGGGTTGTTCAGAGCAGGATCAATGGACAACGGGGATGGAATAGCTGTTGGTTGGTTAGGGCATCCTATTTTTAGAGATAAAGAAGGGCGTGAACTTTTTGTACGCCGTATGCCTACTTTTTTTGAAACGTTTCCGGTTGTTTTGGTAGACGGAGACGGAATTGTTAGGGCCGATGTTCCGTTTAGACGGGCAGAATCGAAGTATAGTGTCGAACAAGTCGGTGTAACTGTTGAGTTCTATGGTGGCGAACTGAATGGAGTCAGTTATAGTGATCCTGCGACTGTGAAAAAATATGCGAGACGTGCTCAATTAGGTGAAATTTTTGAATTAGATCGTGCTACTTTGAAATCAGATGGTGTTTTTCGTAGCAGTCCAAGGGGTTGGTTTACTTTTGGGCATGCGTCGTTTGCTCTGCTCTTCTTCTTCGGACACATTTGGCATGGTGCTAGAACCTTATTTAGAGATGTTTTTGCTGGTATTGACCCGGATTTGGATGCTCAAGTGGAATTTGGAGCATTCCAAAAACTTGGAGATCCAACTACAAGAAGACAGGTAGTCTAATACAAGATTTCTCTCTTATCTTTTTTCCTTTTTTTTTTTTTTATTTGATATAGAATAGATGAATGTGGAAATAGAAATTGGCATCTTTTCTTTAATCTTGTCATTGACTCTTGTTCTTATTTCTTTATTCGGGGGATAATCCACAACAAACAGGTATGGAAGCTATAATTGTAAAGCACGATCAAATTTATGGAAGCATTGGTTTATACATTCCTCTTAGTCTCAACTCTAGGGATAATTTTTTTCGCTATATTTTTTCGAGAACCGCCGAAAGTTCCAACTAAAAGGTTGAAATGATTTTTCATCCTATTAATTGAAGTAATGAGCCTCCCAATGTTCAGTGTTATGTTGGGGGGCTCATTACTTTAACTAGTCCCCGTGTTCTTCGAATGGATCTCTTAATTGTTGAGAGGGTTGCCCAAAAGCAGTATATAAGGCATACCCAGTAAAACTTACAAGTAAACCAGATATAGAGATGGCGACTAGGGTTGCTGTTTCCATTATTATATAACTTCAAAGACTACCATGGATCTATGATAAGATCGTTTATTTACAACGAAATGGTATACAAAGTCAACAGATCTCAATGAATAAAAAAGAAGAGGATTTATGGCTACACAAAGCGTTGAGGGTGGTTCTAGATCGGGACCAAGACAAACTGCTGTAGGTAGTTTATTAAAACCATTGAATTCAGAATATGGTAAAGTAGCTCCTGGATGGGGAACCACTCCTTTGATGGGTGTTGCAATGGCTCTATTTGCAGTATTCCTATCTATTATTTTAGAAATTTATAATTCTTCCGTTTTACTGGATGGAATTTCGATGAATTAGATTCTCACAATAAAGGTCAATTCTTAGATTTTTAATACCAATACAAAGTAAAGTATTTCGGTTTCGTATTTTTATACCATTATCTCTTTATTAGTAGTTCGATCGTGGAATTTCTTTTTTTCTGTATTTCCGGAATATGAGTGTGTGACTTGTTCTAATTGATCCTATTGGTAGTACAGATAAGGAGTCTGTCATCTTTATAGAGATGGTTTTTCCTCGTCAGATATTTATTCTAGTATCTGGAGCACGGAATATATGAAATAGATCCCAATAACTATGATTCCTACTTACTATTCAGACCCCGCGGCCGGGCTATAAAAAAAATTTGCCAAAGAGTTATAAGTTCTAAATCAAAAGGGTTTTTTCGTCTTTTTCAACAAATTTCCCTTATTGATTGATGA